TCGTCTTGGCCCAGATCTAGAACTATCCTCAACGGTTTGTGTAGCCATAAATCCTATTTATTTAATCATTGGTTGAGATCTGTTGACTTTGTATACCATTTCGTTGTAGTTGTAAATAAACGATCTTATTATAGATCCATTGTATTGTGATCTTGAAATTGTCTAAAAATGGAAATAGCAACCCTAATCGCCATCTTTATATCTGGTTTACTTGTAAGCTTTACTGGGTACGCCTTATATACCGCTTTTGGGCAACCCTCTCAACAACTAAGAGATCCATTCGAAGAACACGGGGACTAGTTGAAGTAATGAGTCTCCCATATAGGGAGACTCATTACTTCAATTGAAATAATGAAAAATTATTTTACTTTTTTAGTTGGAACCTTAGGTGGTTCTCGAAAAAAGATAGCGAAAAAAATTATCCCTAAAGTAGAGACTAAAAGGAATGTATAAACCAATGCTTCCATAGATTCGATCGTGGTTTACAATTATAGCTTCCACACCTATTCATTTGGCATCATTTACCATATAGTATAAAATATAAAGATAAAGAAAAGGAAAAGAAAAGATAGTGATTCAAGTCAAGATTTCTTAAGTACTCTAACCCTATGTCAAATAAAAAAAAGAGGCGAAAGATACCAGAGCAATCTTATATCAGACTACTTGTCTCCTTGTAGTTGGATCTCCTATTTTTTGGAATGTTCCAAATTCCACTTGAGCATCCAAATCTGGATCAATACCAGCAAAAACATCTCTGAACAAGGTTCTAGCGCCATGCCAAATGTGTCCGAAAAAGAAGAGCAAAGCAAACGTAGCATGACCAAAAGTGAACCAACCCCTTGGACTGCTACGAAAAACGCCATCAGATTTCAAAGTAGCCCGATCTAATTCAAAAATTTCACCTAATTGGGCACGTCTAGCATATTTTTTAACAGTCACAGGATCACTATAACTGACTCCATTGAGTTCGCCACCATAGAACTCAACAGTTACACCTACTTGTTCAACACTATACTTTGATTCTGCTCTCCTAAAAGGAACATCGGCTCTCACAATTCCGTCTCCATCCACCAAAACCACCGGAAATGTTTCAAAAAAAGTAGGCATACGACGTACAAAAAGCTCGCGCCCTTCTTTATCTCTAAAGACAGGGTGCCCTAACCATCCAACAGCTATTCCATCCCCGTTATCCATTGACCCTGCTCTGAATAATCCCCCTTTTGCCGGATTATTACCAATGTAATCATAAAAAGCTAATTTTTCGGGAATTTTAGACCAAGCTTCCGATAAACTTAGATTTTCGTCTAGTCCGGCACTAACTCTTCGGTATATTTCTTGCTGAAAGTATCCTTGATCCCACTGATAACGAGTGGGACCAAATAATTCGATTGGAGTTGTTGCTGAACCATACCACATAGTTCCAGCAACAACGAAAGCTGCAAAAAAAACAGCGGCGATACTACTGGAAAGTACAGTTTCAATATTGCCCATACGCAATCCTTTGTATAGACGTTGAGGCGGACGGACACTAAGATGGAATAAGCCCGCTAATATGCCCAATGTACCCGCTGCAATATGATGAGAGGCAATTCCTCCGGGAACAAAAGGATCAAAGCCTTCCGCGCCCCATGCAGGACTTACAGGTTGTACTTTTCCGGTTAATCCATAAGGATCGGACACCCATATTCCAGGACCATACAAACCTGTTACATGAAATGCGCCAAAACCAAAGCAAGCCAACCCTGAGAGAAATAAATGAATTCCAAAAATCTTAGGCAAATCCAAAGAAGGTTTGCCCGTACGTTCATCGCAGAATATTTCTAGGTCCCAATACACCCAATGCCAGATAGCTGCCAAGAAGCACAAACCAGAAAACACAATATGTGCCCCTGCCACACCTTCATAACTCCAAATACCAGGATTCGTTATAGTTCCCCCTGAAATACTCCAACCACCCCACGAATTGGTTATTCCTAAACGAGTCATGAAGGGTATAACGAACATACCTTGTCTCCACATTGGATCGAGAGCGGGGTCAGAGGGATCAAAAACCGCTAATTCGTATAAAGCCATCGAACCGGCCCAACCAGCAACTAGGGCTGTATGCATTATATGGACCGAAAGTAATCGACCAGGATCATTCAATACGACAGTATGAACACGATACCAAGGCAAACCCATGGAAATACCCCTTTATCAAAAAAAAACTAGACACTATGTCACTTTATTTTATCGCATTGGAATTGGAAAAGACTATACTATGTACCTAACTTTTTAGTAGATTCTGTATGAGAAAAGGTTAATATTTATTCCGTTCCATTGAAAATAAGGGAAAAATTCTGTTCGTAAGAACAAAGAGAAGCGGATCTATTCTATACCCGATAAGTACCAATACGCAATGGGAGGATTACTCCTACTTTCGGGAAACAAATACATAGATACTTGTTTATCATTCCAACGATTGATACGTTAATTAAATTTTCTCTTTATTCATTCTGTCTTACTCTATAAACCTTTCAATCTATGTATAAAAATCTATGTATAAAATACAATAAAGAGAAAAAGAGATAAAGATGATAAAGCCATTGTTACGTTTCCATATTAACGCGAAGTATAGTACTCAATTTTGTCTTTAAATTAATGCCCGTTGGTGTTCCAAAAGTACCTTTTCGGAATCCCGGAGAGGAAGATGCAACTTGGGTTGAGTTATAGTGCGACTTGTCAGACATATTGAGTCATATGGAATTTACCCGTTTTCTCCCCCGATCGAGATATCCTCTGTTTCGCCCAAGAAATATTGTATTGAGGGAAGCATCAATCATTCGGAGCGTGAAGTGTAATTAGATCAATTTATTTATATTTGCATTTTGGGATCCATATTATCAATTAGGAGGATTTATGGTTCACTTGGAAAAATAAAAATAAAGTATTCAGGCTCCGTTCAGAAAATACCAAATTGGTAATATATGTATGATTATTACTTGTATTATAAAGGATTCTTATCCTTACTATATTACTATAAGTAAGATGAGTTACTATAAGTAAGATGAGTTACTATAAGAGTGATTTCAAACGTCCAACCAATAACCAACAGAATAGCATGATGAATACATCAAATAGTTGAGTTGGGAAAAGACATGAAACGAATTGAAAAAAAAAGAAGTGGTACTGAGATTATTTGCCCTATATGTGCAAATAAAATTCGGACAGATCTTTTCCCGGAGTAGAACATGAACCTAAAAGAAATGCAAGGGCCCATTCAGGAACAAGAAAATTGCATCGTGATTTGAATATCGATGAAATAATACATCAATGAAAGAGATTAGTTCAATTTCAATAAGTTCAATAAATTCTTTTTTTTTATAGGTAAGGAAGCGAGAACACATCTCATGTTTTTTGAAAATGGAAGAAAAACGTTTTTTTTTAGAAAAACCTATTAAGTTAAAGAAAAAAGAAATAGAACAAGAATCGACACATTGATTCTTTTTTCTCCATTTCATTTTGATTTTGAACCGTATGCATCCAAAGGTGCGTGTACGGCTCCTAAAGGACTAAAGGATAGGATTTTGTCCTAATCAACCGACTTTATCGAGAAAGATTACTTTTTTTAGGACAAGAGGTCAAGGAGGAGATCTCGAATACTATTGTTGGTCTCATGGTATATCTCAGTATAGAAGATCAGACTAGGGATCTTTATTTATTTATAAACTCTCCCGGCGGATGGGTAATATCAGGAATAGCTATTTTTGATACTATGCAATTTGTGACGCCCGACGTGCATACAATATGCATGGGAATAGCCGCTTCAATGGCATCTTTCATCCTGGTCGGAGGAGAAATTACCAAACGTCTAGCATTCCCTCACGCTTGGCGCCAATGAGTTTTGATTTGAAAAAAAAAAGAAACACTATGCCTTCGCCATATTGAATATGAATAATAAGTAATAATAGCATGGCACTTCGAGTTCGATCTAAACAAACCATTATTTTATTTTATTGTTTTTTCATAACAAGAGATTTTGTATCGAGATAGTAGTATGAAACAAAGGGTATTTCCGATTTGTTGATTTTATGTGTCGGGAGTACATTTCAGCGTCACAAACTTTTTTTCTTCCACACCAGAAGTCTCTTTTTGATATTCATCTTATGAAAATGAAAGAGTACGAAAAAAAAAGATAAATTTTCCTTATTTGATCGTATCAGAAGGGAACTTTGGGATTGCTAAATCATAGATAAGATATCTATATAAAGCAACAGAACCATCATAGTATTTTTTACTCCTACGAAAGGAAGGGTGGTAAATGGATAATTCAACGATCTGAATCAGATAAATTATATTTCTTCGATAGAATAGAAGAGAAGAATAAAGTAAATTCCATTGCGGAGCCGTATGCAACATAGAAATGCCCGTACGGTTGTTCAATTCCATTTTCTTCTTTTTATTTTTTTTTATCCTTTAATTTAGCCCGATCATGCGAGATAGAAGAACCTGTTATATCAATAACATTAGGTTAGGATTATGATTCATCAACCTGCTAGTTCTTTTTATGACGGAAGATCAGGGGACTTTTTCAGGGAAACGAGACAGATAGTGAAACTTCGCGAAACCCTCACAAAGGTTTATGTACAAAGAACAGGTATGCCTCTTTGGGTTGTAGCCCAAGACATGGAAAGAGATATTTTTATGTCAGCAACAGAAGCCCAAGCTCACGGCATTGTTGATCTTGTAGGGGCGGATCCTGAGGATTTCGAGGATTTTTTATTGTAAATCTATTTCAAACCGTAATTGAATTTTTTGTGATTTTATATTGAATATAAAAAATTGATAATCATTAATTATCAGATTAATTCTCAGGTTAAGATCGATCTAAACCAACCCATTCCATTCTAATTTCTAATTATATATACAACGTATATATATATATACGACATGCCAACTATTAAACAACTTATTAGAAATGCAAGACAGCCAATAAGAAATGTTACGAAATCTCCCGCTCTTAGAGAATGTCCTCAGCGTCGAGGAACATGTACTAGGGTGTATGTGCGACTCGTTCAGATCATGAGTTCGAACAAATACAAATGAGAAAATTTTTCCAGTATTACTGAACGGCACCAATGAATAGAGTAAATGGAAAAGATTTTTCATATATCTATATTGTGTATTGTGTATGGAATTTATGGTTTCCATTGGTGTAAATCCAATCACCTAAATTTGAGATGAAAAGCAATTCCCCATAGGTAGTAAATAGTTATCCATTAAGCGGAGGAAATGGTATCATAAGAAGCAAAAAGATTATGCTCCCATTGTTAAAAGAACGGACTAAGAGGGTCAGCTACCTAGCCAACTTTCCTAATTAAATGCCGTTACTGTATAGATAACTCTTATTGTGAAAAGAGCTATTACTCTATAATTGATAATTGATGGGTAGAGCCAAAGAGTGTGAACTATACAAGTTCACAATACCATTTGATTAAATGAAAGAAGAAGCTCCGGTGTATAGAGAGGACCTCGCCGTTTAAGAAATAACCATAGAAACGAAGGAACCCACTTTTTTTTAGTATCATTAGAATTTATTATTTTCAGGTGAAATGCCTGAAAGGAATAAAAAATGGTGGTAAGGAAGGTTATAGTAGCAAAAGCCATTCGAATTCATATTTTATATATCGGAATAATCCGTTTTGTTATTCATCGACCAAGGGGGATAAAAGGATGGCTGAAAGAATAGAAATCAATTAGTTATTCATTAAGGTTTAATTTGATTCAATGACAAGAGTTAGACGGAGATATATAGCTCGTAGACGTCGAACAAAAATTCGTTTTTTTGCGTCAACCTTTAGAGGGGCTCATTCGAGACTTATTCGAACGATTACTCAACAAAAAATTAGAGCTTTGGCTTCCTCTCATCGAGATAGAGGCAGGCAAAAGAGGGATTTTCGTCGTTTGTGGATCACTCGGATAAATGCAATAACTCGCGAAAAGTTGGTATTGTATAGTTATAGTATATTAATACATAATCTGTACAAGAAGCAATTGCTTCTTAATCGTAAAATACCTGCACAAATAGCTATATCAAATAAGAATTGTCTTTACATGATTTCCAACAAGATCATCAAATCAAATTCAAATAAAGTAGATTATAAAGTCATGTACAGTAAAGGAATGATTGAAACGAAACAGAATTCCCCGGAGTGACTTCTCCGGGAAGATAGAATAAAAATCACTTAATAAAAAAAAATGGGAATTCTTTTTTCTTTTAACACTGGAACCCACTCTTCTAGATTCTAGGCCTTTTCGAACAAAAAACACATCTGAGCTTGAGTTACAATTGGAGTTTGGAGTCAATCGAGGAGTATGTCTATTTTTTTTTTCTAGGACGAGTAATTCGAGTTCGGGGGATCGACTCCGATTTTTTATTCTTAAATAGTCTCTCATTATTAAGAAAGGGTAACAAAGATAAAATACGGGCTTGCTTTATAGCAATAGTAATTAATCGTTGTTGTTTCAAAGTCAATCTATTCACCCGTCTAGATAATATTTTCCCTTGTTCACTAATAAATCGACTAATTAAACTCATGTTTCTATAATCGATTCGATCCCCCGATCTAATTGGGGGCAAACGCCTACGAAAAGATCGTTTGGATTTGCGAAAAGATTGCTTGGATTTACGAAAAGATTGTTTGGATTTATCCATGGTTTATTCCTTATCTCTAAAATTCTATTTCTTTATTTTATTTACTTCAGATCCTACCAAAATAGGCTTTGATTTGTATGCATAATGTATACACATTATTCATATTCTATATTAAAAATTAAAATTAAATATATGTTAAGCTCTTTTTCTTCTTTGACTTGAAAAGAACACATATGTGTTCCGTTCAATCTATTTCTTGATTTCCCCATGAATCGTATGCTTGTGACAATAGCGACAAAATTTTCTCAATTCTAATCGACCAGGCGTATTGTGTCGATTCTTTTGAGTAATATATCTAGAAATACCCGGCGATTCCTTATTGACATCATTTCGGGCACAACTGGTACATTCTAAAATAACTATAACTCTTACATCCTTACCCTTAGCCATAAACCCCCTTTTGAATTTTGTATCGGCTTAACTCTTACATTTTCGATCCGAGCTGAAGAAGAAGAAAACAAAAGTAAATTAAATAGAAGTTACTAACTAGAAATGGAATTTTCTAAAAATTTCGTTGCAATTATCATTAAATTATTATTTATTCAAATTTAAAAATTAATATTAATGTAATTAAGTAAAAATTTTCATTTTATATTTTATAGAGTAATAAAATAATAATTTTATGAAGTAATAATTAAGTAATACAATTTCTTTCTAACTATCAATTGTTCCTATCCTAAATCCACTAAATTATTATTCTTATTTAATTTAAGTATCTTCTTTCTATGCTATGATTTCGCGGAACCCTCCCTAGACTGGATCCACATTTAAATTTTAGGTCTCCCAAATTCGATCTTCGATCTATCACATTTTTGTTGAGGTTCCATACACTTTTTTTCTTTTCTCCCTATCCTAAAGCTAAGGAACTGAAATGAAAGAACTGAAAAAGGAGGGAGGAAATTCGAAATTTGAGTCATGTAGAATTGTATCTCTAATTTTATTCATTTCTTCACATAATCAATAACTAGAATCAAAAAAATGGGAATGACAAGGCATCCGGGAATAAACGATTAATCTCTATCAATAGGCCTGCTAAAGACCCAAACCATAGAGTACTTAGCACAGGTGCTACGGAGAGATATGTTTTTATATCTCGCATTGAAAATCCTCCTTTCCTATGGATTGTAATACATATGTGTATATGGTCAGATGTTGTAGTTCAAGATCATTTGTATTTATTTTACACAGAATTCCGAATTAAATGCTAAAATAGATATGTACAATTAATCAATAAATGATATTTTCATCTAATCCCCTGTTCCTGAACATTACTGATAAAACTTTTTTATACGTTAGGTTTCAGATGTATATAATTCTTATTTTTATGATATGTATAAGATTTTCTTATATGAAACCAAAAGGAAGAGAAGAAATGATAAGAAAATTGTATATAGATGGAGGAAAAAATGAAGATATGGAAAACAAGACAGGTATTTTGTAGAATGAGACTGCCCAACAATTTGAAAAAAAAAGGGATGTAGCGCAGCTTGGTAGCGCGTTTGTTTTGGGTACAAAATGTCACGGGTTCAAATCCTGTCATCCCTACCTATTACTTCTTCTATGGACAGTAACGAGGATTAATTGAGAACGATTCAAATTGTACATAATTTTCCGTTTTTTATACTATATGTATGCAAGATGCATTGGGGTAGATTTCTTTACAGTACAGTTGTATCCCCTGCCATAAGCATAAGAAAGCGCTCTTAGTTCAGTTCGGTAGAACGCGGGTCTCCAAAACCCGATGTCGTGGGTTCAAATCCTACAGAGCGTGAGTCAGTTTATTTGATGTCGAATCACAATAAAATATTTGAACAAAAAAAAACAAAAAAGTTTAATTGCAACTTGCATTGGACCTCCTGCGGGAAGGAGGTCAATAAAAAAGAAATAAATATTACTCAATCAAAGATCTAACTGATCACCGCGTCTGTATTGTAAATATGCGGTTACGAATAATCCTGCTAAAGTAATAGGAATTAGACCTAAGACGATTCCAAATAGAAAAACTTCAATCATTTCGGTTTGTTTAAGGGGATAAAAAAATAGGTAAGATACATTTAAAAATATTAATCTGAATTATCCATGAATCTCAATGACCAAGAATTGACAATTGATGTGTAAAAGAACCATAGAATACCAAGAATCTCAGAGAAATATTCGTTTTTATCAATTTTTTCATTCAATTTATTTCAAATAAGTCGTATCTTGTTTAAACCAATGAATAGAGCTGGGGTTATAGTTAAAGCAGCCAGTAGAAAACCGAAATAACTAGTTATAGTAAGCATGAAAGAGCTAAATTAGATATGTTCCTTTGCTACATATGCTGATAAAGCACTTACCTAAATTAAAATTTTTAGAAAATATGACGGTAATAAAAAATCAATTGACAGAATTAGTTTAGTTCCAATTGAAAATTAAATTTTGATCATTTCCCTTCTTTTTCAAGAGGATATAATCCGTTTTGGAACGAATGCCTGATACTAATTACCTTTTTATTTTTTTCATTGGACTCAGTCCAGTAATAGGTTGCTTAATTGCCCATAACATAATATTTCGAAGGAAAAGAAGAAAAAGGTGCCCCACAATCTATCGAAAAATAGAATTTTTACTTTCTTTTTCTATTTTAATTCTTTTTTCTTCAGGTCCAACCCGATTCAAAGACGAACAACTTTCATTATCCTTTTAGATTCTATATTCCGTCTTTCCATATCGGGGAGTTCTATACTTCTAATTCGGTCAAGAAAGACCTTTATTTTGGATCTAACAGTTGCATTATGAATATAGATTGTTATCGCCGGGTTTTCTTTCTTTCATTTCTTTCTTTCATTAAGTATTATATACTATTTTATATTACATTACATAATATATTCTATATTACATAGAATTATTACATTATATATATATTATTACATACAATTACATTATATATTATTACATTATATATGTATATTATTATTACGACTATATACGACTATACGACTACGACCAACCAATTACTTGAAATGAAAAGATTCAAACAAAAAATTTTATAATCAACAAAAAGAATTGTTAATGGATTTAAGATCCATTATATTATACGTATAAATTAAATTAATTTAATTGTGTAAAGTGTAAAGAGTAAATATAATTTAATAATATCTTTCGTGAATTATTAGAAACAAGAAACCATTGATTCACACTTTTTCAAGATGTTTGTTTATTTTCTATTATGAATCCAATAATGGAAATCTTATAAGGAATTTGAGTAACTTTCTATTCATCTATTGAATAATATGGAGTTATGCATAAATAAGGAACAGAAAAAGAAGA